TTAAATAAGTTTGATTCTTTATCGGATCATAAAAACCTACTTTCTGAAGATCCTTCCCTTCTCTTCGGGATCGAACATCAATTGCAACGATTCGATAGACAACTCATTGAGATAGATGTAGATGAACAATACACCCCCCCTAGAAACGTATAGGAAGTTTTCTCCTCGTACGGCTCGAGAAAAAAGAATTGGATTTGAAGTCTTATCTATGGTATGGAATTCTAATAAATGACAAAAGGTTCCATAAAATCATCAAATCAATTAGACTATGATTTAAGTTTTTTTCTTCTTCGTTCCTAAAAATGAAAAAGAAATCTTTCGTACTCATAACTCAAGTTAGATAACTCTCAAATAATTCAAAAGAAAATCGTTAGGTAATTTCATTTATTGAGTGGTCTTTACCCCCTTTTTGTTTGTCTCAGTTAAAATCTATTTAGATTCTTAAGTCTGGCCCAGCCCACTTAGTGAGACGATTAAACTGGTGTTTCCTTGTTCTGGGATCCTTTATCTTTGTTTTAAATCATTGGGTTTAGGCATTACTTCGGTCTTTCTTAATCCTTTCAAAATGGCAGCAACATACCCCTTTTTGGTTTGGGATTTCCTTCTGTCAAAGAATCCTAAGGACGATTGATTCCCGTCCCGCGTGATACACTTTGGATCGAAAGGGTGTGATTAATTCCAACAAATTTTCTTTTTGAATTGGAAACTTGCTCGAATGGGACCCCTTCGACTTCTATATCGAAGATATATTCACCAAGTTGTTCCAATTTATTGATTTGCATTAACCCTAGATTCTTGTCCTGAGAAATGAATTAATACTTTCTACTCGAGCTCCATCGTGGACTATTTAGATTACCAACGGATGTCGAGCTAAGAGCACCTTCATTCCGATAGAAATAAAAAATGGTGGATATAAGAAAGAATCCACAGTGGATCATGTCCTTCAAGTCGCACGTTGCTTTCTACCACATCGTTTCAAACGAAGTTTTACCATAACATTCCTCTAATTTGGAACCAGTATGGAATTGATTCAATTATGGAATCATGAATAGTCATCGGTTCGTAGACATCGTAATCTATACACCTTAATATAGAATAGAAATTCTATATATAGCTATAGATCGGTAAAGTATAAATCGGTAAAGAGTTTTCTGAAGAAGTTTTAGCAAGTCCTCTTAATTAAGTTAATTAAGTAATTAAGATTAATTATTAATTAATTAAAAAGAATTTAATAATAGATTAAATCTTTCAATTTGAAATGAAGGTATCAAAACCTTTTTCACAAAAATTGAATAATCGAATAGAAGGATACATATACGCTAAACATTTCCTTGTATTTTGTTTAAGCTCTAGGGTTCGGCAAGATTAGATTAACGAAATCTTGCCATAATAGAATAGAAAGTGAATAAAAGATAATAAAAGATATAAAACACCCCCCTCTCAAGTGTTACATAAATTTCGAATTATTCATTAGGGCCAAACGCGAAATACTTAAAAAACGAGATTCAAAGAAAATACATCGGGTAGATATATAATTACATATATAACTTGATTTGCAAACACGGAAATTTGAATACCTTTGATTAATGTATTCGCCCCCCCGGGACTAATGGGGCATAGCAGAAATCGAAATGGGAATTATGATCTGGAATGCGGACTGACTAGGTACAAACCCAAACAAGTCGAGATTAAGTTGTTCCTATTTTTTATTTTAGTCTAACTCCTTAAGAGAATTAAAAAGATAATTAAAAGAGAATTAATCCTATTGAGCTTGAATGAATTTCATTAATCCCAAAACCAAAATAGTTAGAATTCGGAAATCTATAGAAAAATCCATAAATACTTAGTTTACGGGATAGGGAATAATAAATAAGATCCTCGAAAATTCAAATCTTGATAAAATAGAAAATCAATATGGGACAGAAGGCTTTTCTAAATAACTAACTTCCCAAAACAAGACAAGGTTGGGCATATGATGAAAAGACAACCCGATTCTTTTGAATTCAAACTCTTGGAATCCATGTTCCCATTTTACCTGGATCAGAAATCGAGTCAATTACATCTGCGTGCATTTGAACTCAATTGAATTGAGTTTGGGTAAAAAAGATATGATTCATACATAAAAAATAAAAAGAAACATATTCCATCTAACATTAGACTTTAAATGGAACCCTCTTCAACAAAATCTTTATTCTATTCTAACATAATGAATATGCTCTGGGACGGAAGGATTCGAACCTCCGAATGGCGGGACCAAAACCCGTTGCCTTACCACTTGGCCACGCCCCATTTAGATTTCTATTCGACACTACTAAAGAATAATATTGGTATTCCTTGTTTGTCAACTCCAATCTAATCTATTCTATAGATATTTAGATTGTTACTAGGATTTTAATACGTGTCGATATAGAATTAAACTTAATTTATTGATCATTAGATATAAATCAATTAAGATATTGTATGAAAGTATGATTTCTTCTATTCTCTTTGGAGAATTGGAGGATTTTTGATTGGGTGGCTTCAAAAGAAAAAGAAAAGAAGGATTTTGTGTCTACCTTAAATTTTCCCCTTTTCCTTCTATCAATAACTCAATCAAAATGCAATTATCTCCAAGAACAAAATGTCTGTTATGCTTAATATCTTTAGTTTGATCTGTATCTGTCTTAATTCTACTTTTTCTTCAAGTAGTTTTTTCTTCGGAAAATTGCCTGAGGCCTATGCTTTTTTGAACCCAATCGTAGATGTTATGCCAGTCATACCTGTGTTCTTTTTTCTCTTAGCTTTTGTTTGGCAAGCTGCTGTAAGTTTTCGATGAGATCCTCCATTTTTCTACCACATATCCTATTTGAATACCAAGAACCGAGTCTCTTTCTAGAAAAAAATCATGAACTTTCTAGGAAATTATTAAATTTAAATTAAATTAAGGATCTATTCTCTTTTTTTCCAAAAAATTATCTTGGAGATTGTGTAATGCTTACTCTCAAACTCTTCGTTTACACAGTAGTGATATTTTTTGTTTCTCTCTTCATCTTTGGATTCCTATCTAATGATCCTGGACGTAATCCTGGGCGTGAAGAATAGGGGTTTTCGATTTTCTTCGATTTCTTAGGATTTTATGTTTAGATAAGAACAACGAATTTGCCAAATTTGAAAAAAATCGGTAAAGTAAAATGGAAAGAGAGGGATTTGAACCCTCGGTACGAACTCGTACAACGGATTAGCAATCCGCCGCTTTAGTCCACTCAGCCATCTCTCCCAATTGAAAATTGTTTAGATTACACAGAGAGTAAGGAGTATTTCTTTCTCCATTATATAGATATGTTCAATTTTTATCAGCAATTTTACTTCGATAAATATAAATAAAATAAAAGGAAAGGGCTCCAAACTGCCAACAATATAAATAAAACTAAAAAGGACCCCCTCGCCTTGCGTTTATTTTGTTCGAAAGGACCTTCTTGTTGACACGGCCTGGCCTGGTCAGTACCTAGCCGGGCCTTTTCCTGTTCCAACTAATTATAGATAAATACTGATGATTTATCATTTATCTGATTTGAAAACAAAAATGCTTAGTATTATATGAAAGTGAATAGGAAAGATTCAAGCACGAACAAAAAAATAAGAAAGACGATTTTCGTTCGCGAAAACAAAAACCCCTTTTGTCGTAACGTTTCGATTTAATATCCCAAGGAAAACGCCGAAAAAGCTGTTTGGTTACCGTCCTGATGATTGTGCCTCCGTACGTGTCCCCATTTTTCCTCTTTATTTTTTTCCCATCTTCTTGGCGGATTTTCGAGAGCGGCGTATTGTACATACGCAGAAAATGCGTTTGTTTGGCTTTCCCTCTCTTCGTCCTCCCCTCCGCTCTGCTTTTTCAAAGCGTCGGCGACCGAGGATCCTCCCGCGCCCGCTACCGCGTGATCGCATCCCGTTAGATTGCCGCTCCGACCCCGCAGTCCTCAAATTCGCACAATTCCGCGCTCGGTTGGAGGTCTGTTTTTCCGCTTAATGTTTCGTTGGGGCCGTCCTTCGAAGACCCGCGTCGTCCCACTTGCCGTCGGATCCCGCAACCTCACGGGCGTCCCTCTTCTCTTTCTCTCGCCGCGCTTCTCCCTGGCCCTTTCGCGAATAAAGGATTAAATTGTCATCCAATTGATGGGTGCGATCATACCAGCACTAATGCACCGGATCCCATCAGAACTCCGAAGTTAAGCGTGCTTGGGCGAGAGTAGTACTAGGATGGGTGACCCCCTGGGAAGTCCTCGTGTTGCACCCCTCTTTTTATTTTTCGGGCCGCCGTTCGCTCCCTACTCTCCACTTTTCACTTGGCCATTTCTTTACTTTCCCCTTCGTCGTAACGTATCGATTTAATATCCCAAGGAAAACACCGAGAGAGCTGTTCGGTTACCGTCCAGAAAATTGTGCCTCCGTACGTGTCCCCATTTTTCCCCTCTTCTTGGCGGATTTTCGAGAGCGGCGTATTGTACGTACGCAGGAAAACTAAGCCCCAATAGAAACGGAGGGATCTTTAAACATATAGGATACCAACTCAATTTTTCAATTTATTGGAATTATCTTTTATCAAATAGGTAAACTATGTCAAATGATAAAGTATAGTTCAAAAATAATAAAATTAATTTTGCACATTTTATTTTCTATTTTTAATCTCTTAAGTTTTGATATACAATTTTAAGGATAGGTACCTGGTTTATTATCAATATATCATTATTTAAATTTTAGATATAAGAGGTTTATTATATAAGATAAGATATGATTTGTGAATCAAACATTAAATATATGATAAGGCTTTTTTATCATAAAAAAATTATGATAAAGTACTCTGAACTTTATCTATTTAGATGTTAGACAAAACGATATTAATAATGAAGAAATAGAATATTTAATTTATAAAAGAAAATAAAATCGTGAAGGGTATAAAAATTATAAGCAAGATTTTTCATTGGTCTACAAATTTTAAGAATAAAAAGTAAAACTAAAAATTG